GCCCAATATCTGTTTTACATCTTCTAGGCGAAAATGCTCAATTTTCATAAGATCTTCTTGACTCTTATTCATAAGGTCCAATAATGTATATATATTGGACCTTATGAGGCAATTATAAACTCTGGGAGACAATTCGAATTGATCAATAAAAATAGATTTCAATGCTATTTTGTTTTTTCCGACTTTATCTAATTTATTGTGAAAAGTAAAGGGGGATAAAGGAACCATATGTTGGTTGTTCTCTAAAAGTAAGTTTTCTTCTTCCTTATATAAAAAGGGAATAAATAAATCAATCAAATTCCGGGAGGCTTCATGAAGTGCTTCTTTCGGAGTTAAACTGCCATTTGTCCATATTTCGAGAAAGAGTATCTCTTGTTTTTCATTCCCATTTCCATAGGAATGAATACTATGATTCACGTTTCGAACAGGCATGAATACAGCATCTACAGGATAACTTCCATCTTGAAAGTTATGTGGCATCTTTATAAGATATCCGCGATTTCTTTCAATTTCTAATCCAATACGTAAATTTATTGGTTCTGTCAAGCTAGCTATATGTTGTGTATTGTCGACAATTTCTACATAAGGTGGTAAGATGATATCTCGAGCAGTTACATATCCAGGACCTCTAACACAAATAGACGCGTCACAAGTTCCATATAGATTACTTCTCAATACAATTTCTTTCAAATTCATTATAATTTCGTGGGCCGATTCTTGAATACCCTTTATAGTAGAATATTCGTGGGAGACGTTCTCAGATTTTACACGTGTGATACATGTTCCTTCTATTTCTCCAAGCAAAGCTCTTCGCATCGCAATGCCTATTGTGTCGGCTTGTCCTTTCATAAGTGGAGACAGAATAAATCGACCATAATAAAGGCGTTTACTGTCTGTTCTTGATTCAACACACTTCCACTGTAGTGTCCGAGTAGATACTGTTACTTTCTCTCGAACCATAGTAATAATATTTTTTTTGATTGAATTATTTATTTCTCTTGTTTCTCTTGAAATTTCTTCACTGTTTATTTCTATACACGTCTTTTTTTCGGAGGTCTACAGCCATTATGTGGCATAGGGGTTACATCCCGTACAAAAGTTAATAGTATACCACTTCTACGAATAGCTCGTAATGCGGCGTCTCTTCCGAGACCGGGACCTTTTATCATGACTTCTGCTCGTTGCATACCTTGATCTACTATTGTACGAATAGCAACTGATGCTGCAGTTTGAGCGGCAAAGGGTGTCCCTCTTCTTGTACCCTTGAATCCACAAGTACCGGCCGAGGACCAGGAAACCACCCGACCTCGTACATCTGTAACTGTAACAATGGTATTATTGAAACTTGCTTGAACATGAATAACTCCCTTTGGTATTTTACGTGCACTTTTACGTGCACCAATACGTACATTTCTACGTAAACCAGTTCTCGGTATACCTTTTGCCATATTGTATCATCTCATAAATATGAGTCAGAAATATATGGATATATCCATTTCATGTCAAAACAGATTCTTTATTTGTATTTGTACGCTGAGCTCTTTAGTGAGTCTGATTATCCCTTTATCCTTGTCTTTGTTTATGTCTCGGATTGGCACAAATTACTCTAATGCGACCCCGTCTACGGATTAGTCGACATTTTTCACAAATTTTACGAACGGAAGCTCTTATTTTCATATTTGTCATTCCTTATCTTAATTCTGAATCTACTTCTCGATAGAAAATAGGTTTCTTGGAATTTTTTATCTTGAATCGTATTGAATAAAAATCACCTAATCCTTCAAATCTTTGTTTCGGAGTCGATAAATTATACGTCCTCTGGTTGAATCATAACGACTTACTTCAATTTTGACTTTATCTCCGGGAAGTATCCGTATAAAACTACGCCGGATCTTTCCCGAAACATAACCTAGAATCAGATCCTCATTATCTAAACGAACCCGGAACATGCCATTGGGAAGCGATTCAGTAATTAAACCTTCATGAATCCATTTTTGTTCTTTCATTCCAGGTAAAGCCCCCTTGAGGTATCAACTAATGGAGGAGAAACGATATTAGACAACTCACCCCCTTATCTTTTTTTTTTTTACAAATAGGAAGAGGTTTCGGATTTCATTTGGATATTAAATGGATTACCATATATAACATAAAATTTCTCCGCCGATTCCTTCTAGTCGAGCCTCCCGATCTGTCATTATACCCCGAGAAGTAGAAAGAATTACAATCCCTATCCCACCTAAAATTCTAGGAATTCGTTGAGAGTTAGAATAAATTCGTAGACCGGGTCGGCTGATCCGTTTTAAATTTAACAAATTCCTATAGGGTCTTTTCCTATTCCTGCTATGTCGCAGGGTTAAAACTAAAAATTTTTGGTTTTTTTCTCGATGTTTTCTGACGTTTTCGATAAAACCTTCTCGGAAAAGTATTTTAACAATATTTTCGGTAATATTAGTAGATGCTATGCGAACAACTCTTTTTCTATCCATATCAGCATTTCGTATAGAGGTTATTATCTCAGCAATAGTGTCTCTACCCATGATGAACTCAAACTTTTGGTGTCTCAAAATTGGATATAATTAACATGTTTTTTTATTGGTTTATGAATATAAAATTTTTAAGGTATATACGCGAAACACAAGCTACGAATTAATCTAGTTCTTAAACTATTTCTTTTCAAATACCCCAAAAATATCAGATCTCTTTTTATTTTATAATACTTCTATAATACTTCGGGAGCTAATGAAACTATTTTAGTAAAATTTAATTGTCTCAATTCGCGGGGGATTGCCCCAAAAATGCGAGTTCCTTTTGGGTTTCCTTCTTGATCAATTACAACTGCAGCATTGTCATCATATCGTATTATCATACCGCTGTCACGTTTAAGTTCTTTACAGGTACGAACAATTACAGCTCTGACTACTTCTGATTTTTCTAGGGGCATATTTGGTACTGCTTCTTTGATCACAGCAACAATAACGTCACCAATATGAGCATATCGGCGATTACTAGCTCCTATGATTCGAATACACATCAATTTTCGAGCCCCGCTGTTATCCGCTACATTTAAATAGGTCTGAGGTTGAATCATATAAATTTTTGAGTCTATTCTTCCAATGCAAAGGATGAAAAAAAATAAAAGAAATATTGTTTGTCTAAGTCTAAAAAAAGAAACCTGCGATTTTGTTTCATCCCCAAGACTCATTTCTGTCGGTTCTATATTTTTATCCCGAAATAATAAATTGAGTTCGTATAGGCATTTTGGATGCTGCTATTAAAATAGCCCTTTTAGCTATATTTTCGGTTACTCCACCCATTTCATATAGTATTCGCCCCGGTTTAACAACAGCTACCCAATATTCAGGGGATCCTTTCCCTGAGCCCATACGTGTTTCAGCAGGTCTTACTGTAACTGGTTTATCTGGAAAGAGCCGGACCCATATTTTTCCACCACGGCGTGCATTTCGTGTCATTGCTCGGCGACCTGCTTCGATTTGTCTCGATGTGATCCAAGCGGGTTCAAGTGCTTGAAGAGCATATTTACCGAAACAAATATGATTACCTCGATAAGATATTCCCTTCATTCTTCCTCTATGTTGTTTACGGAATTTAGTTCTTTTGGGGTTATAGTTGATGGTTGTTTCGGAATTTCATCTCTACTACAGAGCTGGACGTGAGAGTTTCTTCTCATCCAGCTCCTCGCGAATAAAAGGATTCAAAATTGAATTTCAATTAATTTGAATAGCTATTAGAACATTTTTAGAAAAGATTTTATTTTTTTCTAACGTCCTAATAAATCTTTATTGTCTTTTGTCCTTTATCCGAGTTTACCAATTCAAAAAAAGAAAGTTTTCGCGGGCGAATATTGACTCTTGCAATCTCTATTTCAGTCCTAGCACTTGTTCGTCACTTTTCCGAATAGATGAATTAATTTCCGGTTCATTTCGCCATCCTAACTAGTGAATTATTAAGATTCATTTGTTTAATAAAATCTTTTGCATTCACAGGTTCCTTCGTTTCCACCACTTCGTACTAAATGATTAGGTCAGAATTCTACAACGGAGCTCATAATCCAATTTATTCTTGAGTCAACCTTCTTAGTCTTTATTGACTCGAAGCTCTTGAGTTTTTTCTTCTCTTCTATCAGAAATTCCTTGAAAATTTCATTATGTATGAATCAATTAGTATTGATGCTTTATTACATTGTCTTTTATGAGATAACCCACAGACCTTCCATATTAGAATTCTATATCATTGATATTCTTTTTCTCTCTTTCTCTCATCCTTCCATTTATCCACACCTTTCTTCTGTAATTTTGCTTTAAAAAAGTTTAATTATTTCAGTTGCTACAAAGATATGACTTATTTAACATATCTTGACTGGTTCTTTAGATCCAGATAATATGAAGTGATGAATTGGTTTTCATACTATCGGGTCGGTCTTTTGTAACCCTAACCCTAAAAAAAAACCAACGAGTCACACACTAAGCATAGCAATTATATCAAAAGGTCAATTGAATTTTTATTCAACCCTATAGAATTAAGAATTAGTTTGATTGGTAGGAAAAAGAATGAACGAGTTTCTCCCTTTTTCCTTCTATCAATAGATAGAAGGAAAAAACAATGAAAGTTTTCTTATTCCTCTTCCTTGTCTATAAAAATCCAAATTTTGATGCCCAAAACCCCATAGATAGTCCGAACTGTATAGGAACAATAATTTATTTTAGCTCGAATGGTTTGTAGGGGAACCCTGCCCTCTCTGATCCATTCGACACGGGCAATTTCTTTTCCGTCGATACGCCCTGCAATTTGTACTTGAATTCCTTTTGTATCCGCTTGTTCAGTTAATTCAATAGCCTTTTTCATTGCTTTTCGAAATGAAACTCTATTTTTTAATTGTCCGGCTATAAATTCTGCAAGAATATTAGGGTTCCCGTAAGGTTTTGCAATTCTTGTGATAGCAATGTTAAGTTTTCGATTCACATAATGAAATTTTTTTTGTA